GTTAATGTAGCTTAAAAAATAAAGCAAGGCACTGAAAATGCCTAGATGAGTATATTTAACTCCATAAACACAAAGGTTTGGTCCCAGCCTTCCTATTGACCTTTAATAGACTTACACATGCAAGCATCCGCATCCCAGTGAAAATGCCCTCCAAGTTAATAAGACTAAGAGGAGCTGGTATCAAGCACACACCCGTAGCTCATGACACCTTGCTTAGCCACACCCCCACGGGAAACAGCAGTGATAAAAATTAAGCCATAAACGAAAGTTTGACTAAGCCATGTTAATTAGGGTTGGTAAATTTCGTGCCAGCCACCGCGGTCATACGATTAACCCAAGTTAATAGGCATACGGCGTAAAGCGTGTTAAAGCAACATATAAAAATAGAGTTAAACTTTAATTAAGCTGTAAAAAGCCATAATTATTAACGAAAATAAATAACGAAAGTAACTTTACAATCGCTGAAACATGATAGCTAAGACCCAAACTGGGATTAGATACCCCACTATGCTTAGCCCTAAACACAAATAGTTATAATAACAAAACTGTTCGCCAGAGTACTACCGGCAATAGCTTAAAACTCAAAGGACTTGGCGGTGCTTTATATCCTTCTAGAGGAGCCTGTTCTATAATCGATAAACCCCGATATACCTCACCACCCCTTGCTAATGCAGTCTATATACCGCCATCTTCAGCAAACCCTAAAAAGGAACAAAAGTAAGCATAATCATAATACATAAAAACGTTAGGTCAAGGTGTAACCTATGGAGTGGGAAGAAATGGGCTACATTTTCTAATTTAAGAAAACTTAATACGAAAGTTATTATGAAATTAATAACCAAAGGAGGATTTAGCAGTAAACTAAGAATAGAGTGCTTAGTTGAACTAGGCAATGAAGCACGCACACACCGCCCGTCACCCTCCTCAAATAAGCACAATACGCTTAAATTTATTAGTATGTATAAACTGTATGAGAGGAGACAAGTCGTAACAAGGTAAGCATACTGGAAAGTGTGCTTGGATAAATCAAGATATAGCTTAAATAAAGCACCTAGTTTACACCTAGAAGATTTCACACACCACGAATATCTTGAACTAATTCTAGCCCATAAATTTATTTACACTAAACTATTATTAATATTATAAACAAAGCATTTATCTATAATTAAAGTATAGGAGATAGAAATTTTTAATATGACGCTATAGAGAAAGTACCGTAAGGGAATGATGAAAGAAGAAAATTAAAGTACAAAAAAGCAGAGATTATCCCTCGTACCTTTTGCATAATGAGTTAACTAGTAAAAACTTAACAAAACGAATTTTAGCTAAGTACCCCGAAACCAGACGAGCTACTTATAAACAGTTTATCAAGAACCAACTCATCTATGTGGCAAAATAGTGAGAAGATTTATAAGTAGAGGTGAAACGCCTAACGAGCCTGGCGATAGCTGGTTGTCCAGAAAATGAATATTAGTTCAGCTTTAAAAATACCAAAAATATAAACAAATCACACTGTATTTTTAAAAGTTAGTCTAAAAAGGTACAGCCTTTTAGAAATGGATACAACCTTGACTAGAGAGTAAAATTTAATAACACCATAGTAGGCCTAAAAGCAGCCATCAATTAAGAAAGCGTTAAAGCTCAACAATAAGTTTACATTAATTTCAATAATTATAAATCAACTCCTAGCTTAATACTGGACTAATCTATAAAAATAGAAGCAATAATGTTAATATGAGTAACAAGAAGTATATTCTCCCTGCATAAGTTTAAGTCAGTATCTGATAATACCCTGACTATTAACAGCAAAATAAGAATAACTCAACTATAAATGACTTATTAATTCTACTGTTAATCCAACACAGGAATGCACTTAAGGAAAGATTAAAAGAAGTAAAAGGAACTCGGCAAACACTAAACCCCGCCTGTTTACCAAAAACATCACCTCCAGCATAACTAGTATTGGAGGCACTGCCTGCCCAGTGACAACCGTTAAACGGCCGCGGTATCCTGACCGTGCAAAGGTAGCATAATCACTTGTTCTCTAAATAAGGACTAGTATGAATGGCCAAACGAGGGTTTTACTGTCTCTTACTTCCAATCAGTGAAATTGACCTTCCCGTGAAGAGGCGGGAATATAATAATAAGACGAGAAGACCCTATGGAGCTTTAACTACTTAACCCAAAGAAACAAACTTAACCACTAAGGTGACAACAATATTCTCTATGGGTTAACAGCTTTGGTTGGGGTGACCTCGGAGAACAAAAAATCCTCCGAGCGATTTTAAAGACTAGACCTACAAGTCGCATCGCACAATCGTTTATTGATCCAAAAATTGATCAACGGAACAAGTTACCCTAGGGATAACAGCGCAATCCTATTTAAGAGTCCATATCGACAATAGGGTTTACGACCTCGATGTTGGATCAGGACATCCTGGTGGTGCAGCCGCTATCAAAGGTTCGTTTGTTCAACGATTAAAGTCCTACGTGATCTGAGTTCAGACCGGAGTAATCCAGGTCGGTTTCTATCTATTGTGTATTTCTCCCAGTACGAAAGGACCAGAGAAATAAGGCCAACTTCAAAAAAGCGCCTTAACCCAATTAATGATCTCATCTCAATTAAAATCACAAACAAACTCCGCCCTAGAAAAGGGCTTTGTTAAGGTGGCAGAGCCCGGTAATTGCATAAAACTTAAACTTTTATAATCAGAGATTCAAATCCTCTCCTTAACAAAATGTTTATAATTAATATTTTAATACTAATTATCCCTATCCTATTAGCTGTAGCATTCCTAACACTAGTAGAACGAAAAGTATTAGGCTATATGCAATTCCGAAAAGGCCCAAACGTTGTAGGCCCCTACGGTTTACTTCAACCTATTGCAGATGCTATTAAACTTTTCATTAAAGAACCACTACGACCTGCTACTTCCTCAATCTCAATATTTATTTTAGCTCCCATTCTAGCTCTAAGTCTGGCCTTAACCCTATGAATTCCTCTACCCATACCTTATCCTCTCATTAATATAAACCTAGGAGTTCTATTTATACTAGCAATATCAAGTCTAGCTGTATACTCCATTCTCTGATCGGGCTGAGCTTCCAACTCTAAGTACGCACTAATTGGAGCCCTACGAGCAGTAGCACAAACAATTTCATACGAAGTAACACTAGCAATTATTTTACTGTCCGTTCTTCTAATAAATGGATCCTTCACACTTTCTACCCTAATTATCACGCAAGAACAAGTATGATTAATTTTCCCGGCATGACCTCTAGCAATAATATGATTTATTTCAACACTAGCAGAAACAAATCGAGCTCCATTTGATCTTACTGAAGGTGAATCAGAACTGGTTTCAGGCTTTAACGTAGAGTATGCAGCAGGACCATTTGCCCTATTTTTCATAGCAGAATATGCAAACATCATTATAATAAATATTTTTACAACAATTTTATTTCTGGGTGCATTTCACAACCCAATTTTACCAGAACTTTATACAATTAATTTTACTATTAAATCATTATTGTTAACAATCTCTTTCCTATGAATCCGAGCATCATATCCTCGATTCCGCTACGACCAACTAATACATCTCCTATGAAAAAATTTTTTACCCTTAACATTAGCCCTATGCATATGACATGTATCACTACCCATCTTTCTATCAAGCATTCCCCCACAAACATAAGAAATATGTCTGATAAAAGAGTTACTTTGATAGAGTAAATAATAGAGGTTTAAATCCTCTTATTTCTAGAACTATAGGAATTGAACCTACTCCTAAGAATCCAAAACTCTTCGTGCTTCCAATTACACCAAATTCTAACAGTAAGGTCAGCTAATTAAGCTATCGGGCCCATACCCCGAAAATGTTGGTTTATATCCTTCCCGTACTAATAAACCCAATCATCTTTATTATTATCCTATCAACAATGATATTAGGAACTATCATTGTTATAATTAGCTCCCATTGGTTACTCGTTTGAATTGGATTTGAAATAAATATGCTTGCCATTATCCCCATCATAATAAATAAGCATAACCCACGAGCTACAGAAGCATCAACCAAGTATTTTTTAACCCAATCAACAGCCTCCATGCTACTAATAATAGCCGTTATTATTAATCTAATATTTTCAGGCCAATGAACTGTAATAAAATTATTTAACCCAATAGCATCAATGCTCATAACAATAGCCCTAGCCATAAAACTAGGTATAGCACCATTTCACTTCTGAGTCCCAGAAGTAACACAAGGCATCCCACTATCATCAGGACTAATTCTACTCACATGACAAAAATTAGCACCTATATCTGTTCTTTACCAAATTTTTCCATCCATTAACCTAAATATAATTTTAACTATTTCCATTTTATCCATTATAATTGGAGGCTGAGGAGGATTAAACCAAACTCAACTACGAAAAATTATAGCCTATTCATCAATTGCTCACATGGGCTGAATAACAGCAGTCTTACCATATAATCCCACAATAACGCTATTAAACCTAATTATTTATATTATCATAACTTCAACTATATTCATGCTATTTATAGCTAATTCAACCACCACTACCCTATCACTATCACATACATGAAATAAAATGCCCGTAATAACTGTCCTAGTTCTCACTACCCTCTTATCAATAGGAGGACTTCCCCCATTATCAGGGTTCATGCCAAAATGAATAATTATCCAAGAAATAACAAAAAATGATAGCCTTATTTTACCTACCCTTATAGCAATTACAGCACTACTAAACCTATATTTCTACATACGACTTACCTATTCCACCGCACTAACTATATTTCCTTCTACCAATAACATAAAAATAAAATGACAATTCTCCACTACAAAACAAATAACCCTCCTACCTACAATAGTTATTTTATCCACTATACTACTACCACTTACACCAATATTATCAGTATTAGAATAGGAGTTTAGGTTACCTAGACCAAGAGCCTTCAAAGCCCTAAGCAAGTAAACTATACTTAACTCCTGATAAGGATTGCAAGACCACATCTTACATCAATTGAATGCAAATCAACTACTTTTATTAAGCTAAATCCTCACTAGATTGGTGGGCTCCACCCCCACGAAATTTTAGTTAACAGCTAAATACCCTAATCAACTGGCTTCAATCTACTTCTCCCGCCGCGAGAAAAAAAAGGCGGGAGAAGCCCCGGCAGAATTGAAGCTGCTTATTTGAATTTGCAATTCAATATGATATTCACCACAGGGCTTGGTAAAAAGAGGAGTACAAACCTCTGTCCTTAGATTTACAGTCTAATGCTTCACTCAGCCATTTTACCTATGTTCATTAACCGCTGATTATTTTCAACTAACCATAAAGATATTGGTACCCTATACTTATTATTTGGTGCCTGGGCAGGCATAGTAGGAACAGCCCTAAGTCTATTAATCCGTGCCGAGCTAGGCCAACCTGGAACTCTGCTAGGAGATGATCAAATCTATAATGTAATTGTAACCGCACATGCATTCGTAATAATTTTCTTTATAGTAATACCAATTATAATTGGGGGTTTTGGTAATTGACTTGTTCCCCTAATAATTGGTGCTCCAGATATAGCATTTCCTCGGATAAATAATATAAGTTTCTGACTACTTCCTCCTTCTTTCTTATTACTCCTAGCATCATCTATAGTTGAAGCCGGGGCAGGAACAGGCTGAACCGTCTATCCACCCTTAGCTGGTAATTTAGCTCACGCAGGGGCTTCAGTAGACCTAACAATTTTTTCTCTACACTTAGCAGGTGTTTCTTCAATTTTAGGAGCTATTAATTTTATTACAACAATTATTAATATAAAACCTCCTGCTATATCACAATACCAAACCCCTCTATTTGTGTGATCCGTATTAATTACTGCAGTACTATTACTTCTCTCACTCCCTGTTCTAGCAGCAGGAATTACAATACTTTTAACAGACCGAAATTTAAATACTACTTTCTTTGATCCTGCAGGAGGCGGAGATCCTATCCTATATCAACACCTATTCTGATTCTTTGGTCATCCTGAAGTATATATTCTTATCTTACCTGGGTTTGGTATAATTTCTCATATCGTGACTTATTATTCAGGAAAAAAAGAACCCTTTGGATATATAGGAATAGTTTGGGCTATAATATCAATTGGATTCTTAGGATTTATCGTGTGAGCTCATCATATGTTTACAGTTGGCATAGACGTTGATACACGAGCCTATTTTACATCAGCTACCATAATTATTGCTATTCCAACTGGAGTAAAAGTTTTTAGTTGACTAGCAACACTCCACGGAGGCAATATTAAATGATCACCTGCTATAATATGAGCCCTGGGTTTTATTTTCCTTTTTACAGTCGGAGGCTTAACTGGAATTGTTCTTGCCAATTCTTCTCTCGATATCGTTCTCCATGACACACACTACGTAGTTGCACATTTCCACTATGTTTTATCAATAGGAGCCGTATTTGCTATTATAGGAGGATTTGTTCACTGATTTCCCCTATTCTCAGGCTATACTCTTAATGATACATGAGCCAAAATTCACTTTGTTATTATATTTGTAGGTGTTAATATAACCTTCTTTCCACAACATTTCTTAGGGTTATCCGGTATACCACGACGATACTCTGATTATCCAGACGCATATACAATGTGAAACACTATTTCATCTATAGGCTCATTTATTTCTCTCACAGCAGTTATATTAATAATTTTTATTATCTGAGAAGCATTTGCATCCAAACGAGAAGTCCTAACTGTGGAATTAACAACAACCAATTTAGAGTGACTAAATGGATGCCCTCCACCCTATCATACATTTGAAGAACCTACATATGTTAACCTAAAATAAGAAAGGAAGGAATCGAACCCCCTATTATTGGTTTCAAGCCAACATCATAGCCACTATGTCTTTCTCAATTCATGAGGTGTTAGTAAAATATTATATAACTTTGTCAAGGTTAAGTTACAGGTGAAATCCCCGTACATCTCCTATGGCTTATCCCATACAACTAGGATTCCAAGACGCAACATCACCTATCATAGAAGAATTATTACATTTTCATGATCATACTCTAATAATTGTTTTTTTAATTAGCTCACTAGTACTTTATATTATTTCACTAATATTAACAACAAAATTAACTCATACTAGTACAATAGACGCCCAAGAAGTAGAGACAGTCTGAACTATTCTACCAGCTATTATTCTTATCTTAATTGCCCTCCCATCTTTACGAATTCTGTATATGATAGACGAAATTAATAATCCATCACTCACAGTAAAAACCATAGGTCATCAATGATATTGAAGCTATGAATATACAGATTATGAGGACTTAAGCTTTGATTCTTATATAATTCCAACATCAGAACTAAAACCAGGAGAACTACGACTGCTAGAAGTAGATAACCGAGTTGTTTTACCAATAGAAATAACAATCCGAGTTTTAGTCTCTTCTGAAGACGTACTACATTCTTGAGCCGTACCATCCTTAGGATTAAAAACAGACGCAATCCCAGGTCGCCTAAACCAAACAACTCTAATGTCAACTCGACCAGGTCTATATTATGGGCAATGTTCTGAAATCTGTGGATCAAACCATAGCTTTATACCTATTGTTCTTGAACTAGTCCCATTAAAATATTTTGAAAAATGATCCGCATCAATGCTATAAACTCATTAAGAAGCTAAAGAGCACTAGCCTTTTAAGCTAGAGACTGAGAGCAATTAACTCTCCTTAATGGTATGCCACAGCTAGATACATCCACATGACTCGTGATAATTTTATCAATATTTATAGTACTTTTTATCATCTTTCAATTAAAAGCCTCAAAACATAACTTTCACTTCAACCCAGAACCTAAATCAACCAAAATACAAAAACAAAACACCCCTTGAGAAGTAAAATGAACGAAAATTTATTTGCCTCTTTTATTACCCCAATAATTTTAGGCCTCCCACTCGTTACCCTTATCGTTATTTTTCCCAGCCTACTATTTCCCACATCTAATCGTCTGATTAGTAACCGTCTTATTTCACTTCAACAATGAGTACTTCAACTTGTATCAAAACAAATAATAGGGATTCACAATACTAAAGGACAAACATGAACATTAATACTTATATCCCTGATTCTATTTATTGGATCAACGAACTTATTAGGCCTACTACCCCATTCATTTACACCAACCACACAACTATCAATAAATTTAGGCATAGCCATTCCCTTATGAGCAGGTACTGTAATTACAGGCTTCCGTAATAAAACTAAAGCATCACTTGCTCATTTTCTCCCACAAGGAACACCCACCCCACTAATCCCAATACTAGTTATTATTGAAACTATTAGTCTATTTATTCAACCAATCGCCCTAGCCGTACGATTAACAGCTAATATCACTGCAGGGCACCTGTTAATTCACCTAATTGGAGGAGCCACACTTGCACTAATAAGTATTAGTACTACAATGGCCTTTATTACATTTATTATTCTGGTCTTACTCACAGTTCTTGAATTTGCAGTAGCTATAATTCAGGCTTACGTATTTACCCTTTTAGTTAGCCTCTACCTGCACGACAATACATAATGACACACCAGACACACGCCTATCATATAGTAAACCCAAGTCCCTGGCCTCTGACAGGAGCCCTATCAGCCCTCCTGATAACCTCTGGCTTAATTATGTGATTCCACTTTAACTCAATTATTCTACTTACACTAGGCTTAACAACAAATATGCTTACAATATATCAATGATGACGAGATATTATTCGAGAAAGTACTTTCCAAGGACATCACACTCCAACTGTCCAAAAAGGTCTTCGCTATGGGATAATCCTTTTTATTATTTCTGAAGTCTTATTTTTTACCGGGTTCTTCTGAGCATTTTACCACTCAAGCCTCGCCCCAACCCCTGAACTAGGTGGCTGCTGACCCCCAACAGGTATCCACCCACTAAACCCCCTAGAAGTTCCATTACTTAATACTTCCGTCTTATTAGCTTCAGGAGTATCAATTACCTGAGCCCATCACAGTCTTATAGAAGGAAATCGCAATCATATACTACAAGCTCTATTTATCACCATCGCATTAGGTGTCTATTTTACACTACTTCAAGCCTCAGAATATTACGAAGCACCTTTCACTATCTCAGATGGAGTCTACGGCTCAACTTTTTTCGTGGCTACAGGCTTCCACGGCCTACATGTTATTATTGGGTCTACTTTCTTAATCGTCTGCTTCTTCCGTCAACTGAAATTTCACTTTACCTCAAAACACCATTTTGGTTTTGAAGCTGCCGCCTGATATTGACACTTCGTAGATGTAGTATGACTATTCCTCTACGTATCTATTTACTGATGAGGCTCATATTCTTTTAGTATTAATTAGTACAACTGACTTCCAATCAGTTAGCTTCGGTATAACCCGAAAAAGAATAATAAACCTAATACTAGCTCTATTAACCAACTTTACACTAGCCTCACTACTTGTTATTATTGCATTCTGACTCCCTCAACTGAACGTTTACTCAGAAAAAACAAGCCCATATGAATGTGGATTCGATCCAATAGGATCAGCTCGCTTACCTTTCTCTATAAAATTCTTCCTAGTAGCCATCACATTCCTTCTCTTTGACCTAGAAATTGCACTTCTTTTACCACTACCCTGAGCCTCACAAACAGATAACCTATATACAATACTTATTATAGCTCTATTTTTAATCCTATTATTAGCCGCAAGCTTAGCTTACGAATGAACCCAAAAGGGATTAGAATGAACTGAATATGGTAGTTAGTTTAAAATAAAATAAATGATTTCGACTCATTAGATTGTGATTAAATTCACAATTACCAAGTGTCCCTAGTATATATAAATATTATAACAGCATTTACAGTATCCCTTGCAGGATTGTTAATATATCGATCTCACCTTATATCTTCCCTCCTGTGCCTAGAGGGAATAATATTAGCCCTATTCGTGATAGCCACTTTAACAATTCTAAACTCACACTTTACCCTAGCAAGTATAATACCCATTATTTTACTAGTTTTCGCTGCTTGCGAAGCAGCACTGGGTTTATCACTATTGGTAATGGTTTCAAACACGTATGGCACTGATTATGTCCAAAACTTAAATTTACTCCAATGTTAAAATATATTATACCTACAATAATACTTATACCTCTAACCTGATTATCAAAAAGTAGTATAATCTGAATTAATTCCACAACCCACAGCCTAATAATTAGCTTCACAGGCCTCCTCCTCATAAATCAATTCAGCGACAATAGTCTCAACTTTTCACTATTATTCTTTTCCGACTCCCTATCAATACCTTTACTGATTTTAACCATATGACTCCTGCCTTTAATATTAATAGCCAGCCAACACCATCTATCAAAAGAAAATCTAACCCGAAAAAAATTGTATATCTCTATATTAATTCTTCTACAACTATTTTTAATTATAACTTTCACCGCTATAGAGCTAATTTTCTTTTATATTTTATTTGAAGCAACACTAGTTCCTACACTTATTATCATTACTCGATGAGGAAACCAAACAGAACGCCTAAATGCCGGCCTCTATTTCTTGTTCTATACACTAACGGGCTCTCTCCCCTTACTAGTCGCACTAGTCTATCTCCAAAACATTAATGGATCCCTAAATTTTATATTAATTCAATATTGAGTAGAACCTTTATCCAACTCATGATCAAACGTTTTCTTATGATTGGCATGTATAATAGCTTTCATAGTAAAGATGCCACTATACGGTTTACACCTTTGACTACCCAAAGCCCATGTAGAAGCCCCTATTGCAGGCTCTATAGTCCTTGCAGCAATTTTACTAAAATTAGGAGGATATGGTATAATACGAATCACAACACTCCTTAACCCACTTACCGAATTTATAGCATATCCTTTCATCATATTGTCCCTATGAGGCATAATTATAACTAGCTCAATCTGTCTCCGCCAAACAGACCTAAAATCATTAATTGCATATTCCTCCGTCAGTCACATAGCACTCGTCATTGTAGCGGTCCTTATCCAAACACCTTGAAGTTACATAGGAGCCACAGCCCTAATAATTGCCCACGGACTGACCTCATCTATACTTTTTTGTCTGGCAAACTCCAACTATGAACGCATTCATAGTCGAACAATAATTCTAGCCCGGGGCCTACAAACTTTTCTTCCACTAATAGCTACCTGATGACTTCTAGCTAGCTTAACTAATTTAGCTCTCCCCCCAACAATTAACTTAATCGGAGAATTATTCGTAGTAATGTCCACCTTCTCATGATCTAATATTACAATTATCCTAATAGGACTAAACATAGTAATCACTGCTCTATACTCCCTTTATATATTGATCACAACACAACGAGGCAAATATACCCATCATATTAACAACATCTCACCATCTTTCACACGAGAAAATGCTCTTATATCATTACATATGCTACCCTTACTACTTCTATCGCTAAATCCAAAAATTATTCTAGGACCTTTGTACTGTGAACATAGTTTAAAAAAAACATTAGACTGTGAATCTGATAATAGAAGCTCACAACTTCTTGTTTACCGAAAAAGTATGCAAGAACTGCTAATTCTTATGCCTCCATGTATAACAACATGGCTTTTTCGAACTTTTAAAGGATAGTAGTAATCCATTGGTCTTAGGAGCCAAAAAATTGGTGCAACTCCAAATAAAAGTAATAAACCTATTTTCTTCCTTTACATTTATTACCCTATTTTTATTAACTATCCCTATTATCATTACAAGCTCTGACAACTACAAAACTTCTAATTATCCACTATATGTAAAAACAACCATCTCATGTGCCTTCATCACTAGCATAATTCCCACAATAATATTTATTTATACAGGCCAAGAAATAATTATCTCAAACTGACACTGACTCACAATTCAAACTGTCAAACTATCAATAAGCTTTAAAATAGATTATTTTTCAATAATATTTGTTCCAGTAGCATTATTTGTTACATGGTCCATCATAGAGTTCTCAATATGATACATGCACTCAGACCCCAACATCAACCAATTTTTTAAATATCTCTTACTATTTCTTATTACCATACTCATTCTCGTTACTGCGAATAACCTATTTCAATTATTTATTGGATGAGAAGGCGTAGGGATCATATCATTTCTACTTATTGGATGATGATATGGTCGAGCAGACGCAAATACAGCAGCTCTACAAGCAATTCTGTATAACCGCATTGGTGATATTGGCTTCATTTTAGCAATAGCATGATTTCTTATAAATCTTAATGCCTGAGACTTCCAACAAATCTTTATACTAAACCCAAACGACTCAAACGTACCCCTACTAGGTCTTGCACTCGCCGCAACAGGAAAATCTGCCCAATTTGGACTTCACCCGTGATTACCATCCGCAATAGAAGGCCCTACCCCCGTCTCAGCACTACTTCATTCAAGCACAATAGTAGTAGCAGGAATTTTTCTATTAATCCGCTTTTACCCATTAACAGAAAACAACAAATTTGCACAATCCATCCTATTATGCTTAGGAGCTATCACCACCTTATTTACGGCAATATGTGCCCTTACCCAGAATGATATTAAAAAAATTATTGCTTTTTCCACATCAAGTCAACTAGGCCTTATAATGGTAACAATTGGCATTAACCAGCCCTACCTAGCATTTCTTCATATTTGCACCCACGCCTTTTTTAAAGCAATACTATTTATATGCTCCGGATCCATTATTCACAACCTAAACAATGAACAAGATATTCGAAAAATAGGCGGCCTATTTAAAGCTATACCTTTTACCACAACAGCCCTAATTATTGGCAGCCTAGCACTAACAGGAATGCCCTTCCTCACTGGCTTCTATTCCAAAGATCTAATTATTGAAGCCGCTAATACGTCGTATACCAACGCCTGAGCCCTCTTAATAACACTAATCGCCACCTCCTTTACAGCTATTTACAGCACCCGCATCATCTTCTTTGCTCTCTTAAATCAACCCCGATTCCCAACATTAGTAATTATCAATGAAAATAACCCGTTTCTAATAAACTCCATTAAACGTCTAATAATTGGAAGCCTCTTCGCAGGATTTATTATCTCCAATAGTATTCCTCCAATAACAATTCCCCAGATAACAATACCATATTATCTAAAAATAATAGCACTTATAGTTACAATTATAGGATTCATTTTAGCCCTAGAAATTAGTAACATAACCCAAAATCTAAAATTCAATTATTCATCAAACATTTTTAAATTTTCCAATATACTAGGATATTTTCCCACAATTTTACATCGCCTGACCCCTTATATAAATTTAACTATAAGTCAAAAATCAGCATCATCTCTATTAGACTTAATTTGACTCGAAAACATTTTACCAAAAACAACTTCACTCATCCAAACAAAAATATCAATTATGGTTACAAGCCAAAAAGGCCTAATCAAATTATATTTTCTCTCTTTCCTAGTTACAATTGTTATTAGCATAATTCTATTTAATTTCCACGAGTAATTTCCATAATAACCACCACACCAATTAATAAAGATCAACCCGTTACAATAACCAATCAAGTCCCATAACTGTATAAAGCCGCGATACCCATAGCCTCTTCACTAAAAAATCCAGAATCCCCTGTATCATAAATAACCCAATCCCCTACACCATTAAACTGAAATACAATCTCTACCTCTTCATCCTTCATCACATAATAAACTATCACAACCTCCATTAATAAACCAGTAATAAATGCCCCTAAAACAGTTTTATTAGACACCCAAATTTCAGGATACTGCTCTGTAGCCATAGCCGTCGTATAACCAAAAACAACCATTATTCCCCCCAAATAAATTAAAAATACTATTAAACCTAAAAAAGATCCACCAAAATTTAATACAATACCACAACCTACCCCACCACTCACAATTAAACCTAAACCCCCATAAATAGGTGAAGGCTTCGAAGAAAATCCCACAAAGCCAAGAACAAAAATAATACTTAAAATAAACACAATGTATGTTATCATTATTCTTGCATGGAATTAAACCATGACTAATGATATGAAAAACCATCGTTGTCATTCAACTACAAGAACCCTAATGACTAACATGCGAAAAACACACCCACTAATAAAAATTGTAAATAATGCATTCATTGATCTCCCAGCCCCATCAAATATCTCATCATGATGAAATTTTGGCTCCCTATTAGGAATTTGTTTAATTTTACAAATCCTTACAGGCCTCTTTCTAGCAATACACTACACATCCGACACAATAACAGCATTCTCCTCTGTCACTCATATCTGCCGAGACGTTAACTATGGCTGAATTATCCGATATATGCATGCAAACGGAGCATCAATATTTTTTATCTGCTTATTTCTACACGTAGGACGAGGCCTATATTATGGATCTTACACTTTCCTAGAAACATGAAACATTGGAGTAATTCTCCTATTCACAGTAATAGCCACAGCATTCGTAGGGTACGTCCTTCCATGAGGACAAATATCATTCTGAGGAGCAACGGTCATTACTAATCTCCTATCAGCAATTCCATACGTCGGTACAAATTTAGTCGAATGAATCTGAGGTGGCTTTTCAGTAGATAAAGCTACCCTGACCCGATTCTTCGCCTTCCACTTCATTCTTCCATTTATCATTGCAGCACTTGCCATAGTGCACTTACTTTTTCTCCACGAAACAGGATCCAACAACCCAACAGGAATTCCATCAGATGCAGATAAAATTCCATTTCACCCCTACTACACCATTAAAGATATTCTAGGTGTACTCCTTCTAATTCTTTTCCTAATATTATTAGTCTTATTTTCACCTGACCTGCTTGGAGACCCAGACAATTATACTCCAGCAAACCCACTCAATACACCCCCTCACATTAAACCAGAATGATATTTCTTATTTGCATACGCAATTCTACGATCTATCCCTAACAAATTAGGAGGAGTCCTAGCCCTAGTTTCATCAATCCTAGTCTTAATTCTTATACCTCTTCTCCATACATCTAAACAACGCAGCATAATGTTTCGACCATTCAGCCAATGCCTATTTTGAATTTTAGTAGCAGACCTACTAACATTAACATGAATTGGAGGACAACCAGTCGAATACCCCTTTATCATCATTGGACAACTGGCATCCATCCTGTATTTTCTCATTATCCTAGTATTTATACCAATTATTAGCTCAATCGAAAACAATCTCCTAAAATGAAGACTAGTCTTTGTAGTAAATTTAATACACTGGTCTTGTAAACCAGAAAAGGAGAACGACTAGCCTCCCTAAGACTCAAGGAAGAAGCTATAGCCCCACCATCAACACCCAAAGCTGAAGTTCTATTTAAACTATTCCCTGATGCATTATTAATATAGCTCCATAAAAACCAAGAACTTTGTTAGTATTAATTTCTTTAAAAGTTTTAATAATTCAATACAGTTTTATACTTAACAGCCAATTTACATACCACATACTATTTACTACACGAGTACATACTATGTATATTCTGTTTACTTGGTACGCTTATAGTACATAAAATTAATGTATCAAGACATACTATGTATAATAGTACATTAAATTATATGCCCCATGCTTATAAGCAAGTACATGTTATTATTAATATTACATAGTACATATTATTATTAATCGTACATAGCGCATTAAGTCAAATCCGCCCTTGTCAACATGCGTATCCCGTCCCCTAGATCACGAGCTTAATCACCATGCCGCGTGAAACCAGCAACCCGCTCGGCATGGATCCCTCTTCTCGCTCCGGGCCCATCAATCGTGGGGGTAGCTATTTAATGAACTTTATCAGACATCTGGTTCTTTCTTCAGGGCCATCTCACCTAAAATCGCCCACTCTTTCCCCTTAAATAAGACATCTCGATGGACTAATGACTAATCAGCCCATGCTCACACATAACTGTGGTGTCATACATTTGGTATTTTTATTTTTTGGGGGGATGCTTGGACTCAGCTATGGCCGTCAAAGGCCCCGACCCGGAGCATAAATTGTAGCTGGACTTAACTGCATCTTGAGCATCCCCATAATGGTAGGCATGGGCATGGCAGTCAATGGTAACAGGACATAATTATTATTTCATGATTCAACCCTACAATTCTTTTCCCCCCCCTTTTAAAATTCTCCCCCTTATATGGTTACCACCATTTTTAACACACTTTTCCCTAGATCTAATTTTAAATTTATCACATTTTCAATACTTAAATAGTACTTCAGAGCAAGGTAGGTATTTAAGCGCCATTTTTTGTACTCAAATCTATA